GGAAAGAATATTATTATAAAAAATAATATATATATATATATATATTATTTTAATTTACTCTCATAAAATAACTATATAACCTTAAAAAGATTATATTGCTTTATTCATTATTAAAAATTACTTTCTTCATTAGTTCCCGAAGGGAACCACCCGCGCCCCACGGGGCGCGGGTAGTCCCCCCCCCTTGCGGGGGGGGGACGACGGAGTAGTTCCCGAAAGGACAACAAAGTAGTTCCCAAAGGGAACCACCCCCGCCCCGTGGGGGGTAGTTCCGACTCCACCTCTGAAAGAGGGGGATGGGACTTTAATGAGAATATATTAACGGAGTAAAGATAAATTATATTAATGTAAGTATAAAGAATCTTTTAAGTAAGAACATGTTAAAATAGCTCAAACATAACTTTGAATCATAGCAATAGCAAATTCTAAACATAAAATAGCTAAAATACCTGCTAAAGGTACAAAACCGAAAACTAAAGTAAAGATATTAATTGACATTAAATTTAAAGTTAATCCTGCTAAAATAATCATTAATAAATGTCCTGCTAAGATATTAGCCATTAATCTTAAACCTAAAGAGATAGCTCTAGCAATATAAGATAATAATTCAATTAAAACTAATAAAGGTACTAAAGGTAAAGGTGTACCTGTAGGTACAAATAATGAGAAGAAAACTAAACCATGTCTATAGAAACCTAGAATAGTAGCTCCTAATCAAATAATAGTACTTAAAGATACAATAAATACTAAATGAGATGTTAAAGCAAATGAATAAGGAATCATACTAATTAAATTTGCTGTAAAAATAAAAATAAAGAATGTATAAATTAATGGGAAGTAATAACCTCATGATTTACCACTAATTTGACCTTTAACCATATTTAAAATTGTATCATAAATAGCTTCTTGTGATACTAATCATCTTGAACCTACAATTTTACCATTATTATTAGTTAATAAATTTAATCCTAAAATTACTGATAATACAATTAATGTATATAATGAAAATGTTGTAAAACTTAAACAACTTAAATCATAAAATGGTGATACAAAACCTAAAAATACTCTAATCTCAAATTGATCTAAAGGTGAATTAATATATGTATTTAATAAATTTAACATTATTAGATATATTTATTTATTATAACTTTAATAATATCCTACTAAATATCTGTCTTGACATATAAATTTAATTTAATTAAACAAATTACACACTCCCGAAGGGATGTAAAATCTATAAAATAGGATATTATTTATTTTATTAACCAATCTAACTTAAAACAAACCATATTTTATTAAAATAAAAGGCTACCCACACCCCCCCCCCAAAGGGGACCTTTGGGGGGGGAACAATATAATAAAATATAATGAAAATAGGAGATGAGTGGCCCTTGTTTATTATAAGGGTTGTTTGTTATTAGAAGGAAAATATATATTTAATAATACTTTCCCATTTTTATTATAAAAAAAAATTATGAGAAAATATATTATAATGTATATATTAATATTCCCTCTTACTTCGTCAATAAAGGTTACCACTACTTCGTTGTCCCCCCCCCCGCAAGGGGGGGAACTACCCGCGCCCCACGGGGCGCGGGTGGTTCCCTTCGGGAACTACTTTATAATTAAGTTAGTAGGACTATCAATGAAGGAGAGGTTAATATATACTATTTATTGGTTTTCCTTAAAGAAAGAAAAACTATTTCGTGGTCCCCCCCCACAAAAAGGGGGGGGGAACCACCGTATAATTTTATTATAATAAATATTATACGATAATAATCAATTCATCCTATACTCCACACCGTTCCAAAAAAAAAATTTTTTTTTTCCTCCCTTATAAACAAGGAGGAGTAAACAATATAATGAAAATATGGGGTCAATTGAATAAGGATATATAAAATATTTATTTAATATTTTATAATTGATTTTATTATTATTATTATTTATTTATTTATTTATTATTATAATTTAGAAATAAATAATCTTGATACGTATAATCTTAAAATCATAGGTAAAAAATATTGAGAAAATAATACTAATAATACTGTAATTAATAAAAATCCATAAGTTAATTGATTTAAAAAATAAAATGGTACTAATTGTGGCATATTTTATATATATTTTTAAGATAAAATAACAACATTATATAAAATAAATTTAAAAATTATTTATATTAATTCTTCCTATATTACTAGCCCTATGGGCGGGACTGATAATAGTGAAAGTAGGTCCTACCCTTCATATTAATTTAATTAAATCACCCGCGCCCCACGGGGGCTCGGGTAGGGAGTAAATTACAAAATAGGAAGAAATACAATATAATAGATTAATTATTTATATATATATATATATTTTTTTTATATATATATTTATAACTTACATAATATATCATCCCCTTCCCAACATTAATATAATGTTGAAAGAGGCGAGTTTATAAAAAATATAATATTTTATATTTTTTATAATATACATTATAAATAATTATATGAAATAAAATTAATATAGAGGATTTTCTAACTTTATTATATTAGAATAAATCCATAAAAAAGGGGTGAATATTATTATTAATAATAATATATATTATATTATATTATGATTGTACTGCTGGAGTATTAAATGAATGTACAGCAGGAGGAGAAGTTAATAAGAATTCAATATATGAAGATTTAACAGTATTTAAAGTAAAGATTTCGTTAGATTCAATAAAATCAGGAGATTTAGCATATAATACTGATTTATTAGTTGCTTTATTATTTAAACCATTAACTAATTGATCGTATAAGATATAAATAAATAAGAATAAAGAAATAACAGCAATAAATGAACCAATAGATGCTACATAGTTTCAACCTGCAAATGCATCAGGATAATCTGGAATTCTTCTAGGCATACCATTAATACCTAAGAAATGCATAGGTAAGAAAATAATATTAGCACCTACAAATACTAATCAGAATTGAATTTGAGCTAATTTTTCATTATAGTATAATCCTAAAATTTGAGGACTTCAATAATAATAAGCAGCAAATAATGAGAAAATAGCACCCATAGATAATACATAATGGAAATGAGCCACTACATAATAAGTATCATGGAATGCTACATCTAATGATGCATTAGCTAATGCTACTCCTGTTAATCCACCAATAGTGAATAAGAATAAGAAAGCAATAGCAAATAACATTGGTAGAGCTAATCTAATAGAACCACCATAAATAAGTGCTAATCATGAAAAAATTTTAATTCCTGTAGGAATAGCAATAATCATAGTTGCAGAAGTAAAGTAAGCTCTAAGATCTGCGTCTAATCCTACAATATACATATGATGTGATCATACTAAAAATCCTAATAAACCAATTGAAGCCATAGCATAAACCATTGATACTTCACCAAATACTGGTTTTTTAGAATATGTTGATACAATATGTGATACAATACCAAATCCAGGAATAATTAAAATATAAACTTCAGGATGACCAAAGAATCAGAATAAATGTTGGTATAATACTGGATCACCACCACCTGCTACTTCAAAGAATGAAGTATTAAAGTTTCTATCTAATAATAACATTGTTACACCTGCTGATAATACAGGTAATGATAATAATAATAAGAATGCTGTAATGAAAATAGCTCATACAAATAATGGTAATTTATGCATTGTCATACCATTTGTTCTCATATTTAATGTTGTAACAATGAAATTAATAGCACCTAATAATGATGAAATTGATGTTAAATGTAAAGCAAAAATAGCTAAATCAACACTAGGACCAGAATGTGATTGAATAGATGATAAAGGAGGATACCTTAAAAAATATGTTTTATTAATATATAACCTTCTGTTGACGGTCCCGGCCCCTGAAAGGGGCCCGGGACCTACTAATTTTAATTAAATAAATTTAACAAATTAAATTGGCTCGTAATTTTTATTAATAGCCTTATAAAAGGATTTATATATATTAATCAATATATTACTATATTGTTCGGACTATACTTTAAATAAATTAAAAAATTAAATATTTTTTCTATATCTTCTTATAATATCTCTAATTTCTAATAATTTATTATAATTATTTTTATACTTATAATAAGATCTAACTCAAATTTTAAATTCAAAACTTTTCATACCTACTTTGTTGGCCCATCCCCCCCCCTGAGGGGGGGGGATGGGAACCTAAAAAAACAAGTGTATAATTAGAATATATAAATATTTTTATAATATTTTCAATATTTTTACTATTAGTAGTTTCTAATTTAAAATAAGTATTTCTATTCTTAATTAGATTATTAATGTTTAATAATAATTTAATACTATATAAAACAATATAATCTAATTTTTGTGTAATACCAAAAGTATGAACTAATTTATTAAAAGATTTTTGAAGTAAAAAAAATGAACCCTCGGCTTCAATAAAACCAATTAATCATGATTTTGTTATAATTTTTTCAATGTCTTCTGTCTTTAAAGTTAGAATAATTGAACTTTGCATTATATTTTGACGAGTGTTATAATTAATATCTTCAATGAATACTACAGGATTTTCTAATGAAGGTTTTAAATTTACATTTTTAATAATTAAATCTCAAGCATCTGAGATATAATTATCTATTAATTTGATATTTTTAATATCATTAATTTTATTTAATTTATCTATTTGTGATAAATTAGTATCTTCACTAATTAATAAACAAGTTTTAAATTTTAAATAATTAAATCTTTTACTAGTTAATAAAGGATATTTATCAAAAATAGGAATAATAACATTTAATAAAGATTTTTTATCTCTTACTTTATATGAAATTATAGTAGGATTATTTTTATCGTCATATGAAACAGATCCAATATTTAAATAAGATTTAATTTTATATAATAATTGAAGATCCCCCGGCCACCCTGGGTGGCCGGGGTCGTCGTAGAAGATTTTTGCTTATTAATGAAATCTTATATGTAAAAATAATTTTTTTATTTTCTATATTTAGATATACATTAAATAGACCGTCTCCATCTGTTAAACCTACTAATCATTCATTTATATTCATATTATATATTTTTTTAGATTTTTTACCTAATAGAATTAATGAAGTAGATGAAATAAATTTTAATAATTTATTAGAAGATTTTTGAATTTTTTTAGAAAGAATATTTAAAAAAGCTACCACTTTTTCAGAGGGATTACCCCCTTTGGAAGTTATAGATAGATAATTTTTAATTCATTTTGTCACGTTTAGTCTCTGAAGTATAATATTATATATTATACTGGCATATAAACCTATAGTATTAAACATTTTTACTACAACGTCGAATTTTTTTAATTGTTTAATATTAATTGAGTAGTAGTAGTTTAATAAATATATAATAAATTTATTATATAAGGTCTTCCATGCATCGAGTGACATTTTATAACTGCGTATACTATTATTTATAATCACAGTTCACCCTGTACCAGCACCTGATTCTACTAATGTAGATGTAACTAAACAAACTAAAGCAGGAACTAATAATCAAAATCCAATATTATTTAATCTAGGGAATGACATATCTGATGCACCAATCATTAATGGTAATAAGTAGTTCTTTTTATTATAATCTTTCAATTATATTTGGACTATATCTTCAACCCATTATACATAATATAACGGGTGCAACACGTGTAGTCTCTGAGGATCCTACGTAATAATTTTATATATAAAAAAGTATATACAAGAATATATATCTTAAGATTCCTTACTTTGTTTAAGGAAAAAAATTCATTATTATTTGGTTTCCTGCGGATTGTCCATACTTATTCCCCTTTCCTAGTTCCCCCCCCCCTTACGGGGGGGGACGACGAAGTAGTTCCCGAAGGGAATCACCCGTAAGGCTGGGAGACGACGGAGTAGTTTAACTAGGAGGAAAAAAAATTATTCATAATAATTTTTAATACTATAGTACATTCATAACTTAATTGAATTTTCCATAATATTATATTATGACTTTAGGGTTTTCCCGCATATAGTGTTGTAATAATAATATATTTTACAATATATTACAGCAACTTATTAATAATCTCGTTACACTTTTATACTACGAGATTATTGACCCGTTAATACGTTACGGGTCTGAAGAAAGAAAGTAATAATAATAACCCCCGCTTCGTTGGGGAGGAGGGAAGAATATATTATTTATTTTCTAAATATGTATTTTTTAAATGAAATCAAGTAAACGTAGTTCTAGTTTTATTATAATCTTTACGTAAATTTATACCTAATTCTCAACTACCGTTAAGGTTTATACTTTGACCTTCATTATTAATCAAAATAACTAATTTAGATCAATCTAAAAAATCTAAATGTTTAGATGATAATAAAGAATATTTATTAAAGTATTCTATAACTTTAATATTTTTATGTAGATTAGCTACTATTACTTTATAACTATAATATAGTTTATATGTTTTATTAAGAGAAAGTAGTAAATTTAAATTACGCTCTCTACTATATAAATTAACATTAAAATATAGTGCAATTGCAGACATAATATTAAAATATGATAAATTAATATTATTATTAGAATTTTTATGGTAATTTTGTTTTAATTCTAAACAATAATAAGGCATTGCTCTACTAGAACGATTTTTACCATTTATTAAATTAATAGAAAAATTACCATCTGCATCAGTCATACCAGCTAATCAAGCATTTGAATCAATATCTGATGTATCTAATGGTTTAATTTTAATATTATCTATATTTTTTAATTTATTATGTACAATTTTTATTGAATTAATATAATTATTTATAAATTCAGCACCTCTAACAAATGCTTCATATTTAGGTGTTCTCATATATCCATTAATAATGTTTAATAATGTATATACACCTTTTAAATCATGAATAAGTCATAATACATAATTACGATTAATTTTTTTATACACTTTTCCACATTTAGTTAAATTACATAAATAATTAGCTAATTCTAAATCTTCTAATTTAAATACTACAATAATTATAGGTCTATATTTTAGTTTTTTAATTGAGGATGAATTTTGAACTAGAATAGTCCCATCCCCTTCAATTAATCCAGCTAAATAAGGTCCTAAATTATTATTATTTAATTTTAAATTAAGAATGTTATATTCTTTATTTTCTATTATTTTATTATTATTACTTTCATATCTTTTTTGGTTACCAAAACCACCAATTAATGCTGGCATAACTAAGAAGAAAATCATTAATACTGCATGTCCTACAACTAATACATTAAATAATTGATTATTACCACCTAAATATTGTACACCTGGTGCAGCTAATTCCATTCTAATAATTAATGACATAGCTGTACCAGCCATACCACTAAATAATGCAAAGATAAAGTATAATACTGCAATATCTTTAGCATTTGTTGAATATAATCATCTTTGTACCATAATTGATTATATATTTTTATTAAGTTAATTAATATATACTACTCCTCATAAATTTTTTATTATAACTTATGATGCAAAACATCATAAATATAATTCGAAGAGTAATTATATATTTTAGTTATTACTTTATACAATATTTATTATATATTTTATACTCGAATCAATAAATATATTGATCTAAGAATATAAAATAAATATATAAATAATATTATTTTATCATACCATTAAAAAAAAAAAATGGGATATATCTTATATATATATGTTCATAATTATATATATATTATATATATTGTATAAATAAAAATACTTATTTTATATATTACTTATAAAATATAAATTACCGATCCCCACAGAAAGATCGAGGAAGGGGATCATCATAGAAGAATAATATTAATTTATAATAGTTAATTTTCAAAGGGAACCACCCGCGGCCCGTGGGGCGCGGGTAGTTCCGTCTATTATAGCGGGACAATATAGTAGTATAATAATGGATATAAAGATATATAAAATTATATTTAAATAATATTATTCTATTTCATTATATTATCATTATATTTTAATTATATTTTATTCAATATGTTATATTTCACGGTTATTATTGTTATTTTTATTATTAAATCATATAGTTCCCGAAGGGAACCACCCGCGCAAGGGGGGCGATGAAGTAGGATAGATTCGAACGTTTCATAGAAAGGTTTCGAATCCATCCAAGATATATATTAATATTACCGCGAAAAATGTCGCGGTAAGCTGAGTATCAGATAGGATAGATTCGAACTAACTAACTCTTTCTCCCAAAGAAAGCGCCTGACCCTTTGGCTTCTATCTGTTATTATATATTTTAAGATAAATTATATTTAATATATATTATATTTAAGCATATTTTTGTATATTATAATAACTCTCCCCAAGATTATTAGAATTATATACATTATAATTCAGGGGATACGTAATATTATTTAATTATATATTAATTTTTAATATATAATTAATATATTATTCTTTATATACTTATATAAGAATAATATAAATATATATATATAACTATTATTATAGGTTCAACCTCAACATATTAATATGAGTGATTGGAATACCTATTATATATAAAAAAAGGATTTTTTTATATTTGTTTAATTTATATTTATTAAGATATATACTATACTTATTTTATAAATGTTAATTATATAAGTATTTTATTTCCATTATTATTTATTTATATTTATTACTTTATTATAAAATATAATATTACCCACTACTCCGTCGACCCCCCCCCCACATTAATATAATGTGGGGGGGTTCCCTTCGGAAACTCATTAATAAAGATATATATACTATCAGTTATTATTATGATGAATAATAATATATTTTAATTTATATATTTATGACTTTCCTATATATAATATATATATTTAATATATATTTCATATAAAATATATAATAATTACTTACCTTATCAAAAGTGGGTAAATAGCTACCCACTCCCCCTACTTCATCGGCCCCCCCCAGCAAGGGGGGGGGATGATATTTTATTGATTATTTATTCAATAATAATATTATTATTTCATTCTATTTATCTTACATAAACCTTACTGATCTTTAACGGTGAAAAATATCACGATAAATCCAAGTAGGAGAGATAATATATTATTATATTTTAAGATTCCCGGGGCCCCGCAGGGGCCCCAGGGGTCATCATAGAAGATAAATTAGAATAATGAAATAATAAAATAGCAATAATACGATTTGAACGTATAGAATTAGGTCATGACCCTAATATGTTAACCTATTACATCATATTGCATATATTAAATATATTTATTACTTATAAATTTATCTCCTACTTTGTATGTTAAACTTTTAGTTTCCTCTTGTGTGGGGGGGGGGGGGGAGGAGGAGTAATGAATATTATTATTAAATTTATATATATTTTTCATTATATTATAATGAGTATAATTTTATTAATTAATTATTTTGAATTATTATTAACTCTACCGATATAGAATAATACATTTTCAATAGTAGAGATAACTGGAACAATAATTAAGAAGTAAGCGAAGTATAATAAAGTAGCAATTTGTCCCATTAATACATATGGTACTTCAACATGACATTCTCCAATTTTACCTAATAATACAAAATTACATACAAATAAGAAGAAGAATAATTTAGATAATACTTTAAATGTATTACCTCTTACAACACTTCTATCTGTATAAGGTAAAACTAATAATACTAAAATAGCAGCAAACATTACAATAACACCTAATAATTTATCAGGAATTGATCTTAAAATAGCATAAAATGGTAATAAGTATCATTCAGGAACAATTGATGCAGGTGTTACTAAAGGATTACCTGGAATATAGTTATCAGGATGACCTAATGTATTAGGTGAATAGAATACAAATAATGAGAAGAAAATTAAGAATACAAATACTGTTACTAAATCTTTAAACATAAAGTAACCATGCATTGGTAATCTATCTAAATTACCTGTAATACCTAAAGGATTAGATGAACCATGTAAATGTAATGCCATTAAATGCATAATTACTGCAGCAGCAATAATAAATGGTACTAAATAATGGAATGCAAAGAATCTTTGAATTGTAGGATTTGAAACAGAGAATCCACCTCATAATCATAATACAATATCTTGACCAACAAATGGAATAGCTGAGAATAAATTAGTAATTACTAGTGCACCTCAATGACTCATTTGTCCATAAACACAACAATATCCTAAAAAGGCAGCAGCCATTGTTAAAATGAAAATTACTACACCTACTGTTCATAATACAATTCTTGGTGATCTATATGAACCATAATATAATCCTTTACCAATATGAATATACATACAAATAAAGAAGAATGAAGCACCATTAGCATGCATATATCTAATTAAATATCCATGTTGTACATCTCTCATAATATGTTCAACAGATGAGAAAGCTAATTCAATATTAGATGAATAATGCATAGCTAAAAAAATACCTGTACAGATTTGAATAACTAAACATAATCCTAATAATGAACCTAAATTTCATCAATAATTAATTGATGAAGGTTGTGGTGAATCAATAACATAACTATTCACTAAACTTAAATATAAATTTGATTTTCTAAATGCCATATCTTTTTATATTTTTAGATTTTTATATATAATATACTTATTAACCATCCCATCCCTATTACTTTACAAACAGAGTAGAACTACCACCCCCTATATCTATAACGACAAGAGGGGTAGTCCCTTTTGGAAATTTATATTATATATAAAATATTTATTATTATATATTAGCAAACTATAATCTACACCCATCCCATTGAATAGGATGGATGTAAGTAAATAAATATATAAAATTTATTAGTAAATTTACTTTTATAAAGTAAAGATCTTACAAAATAGTTTTTATTAATATATAATAATTATATATATATTTATATATAAATATATATCTTAAATTTTATTTAAATAACTCCCCTTTAAAAAAAAAAAGTAGTTATCGAAGAGAATCACCCGCGCCCCGTGGGGCTCGGGTAGTAGCCCCCCTTGCGGGGGGGCAACCGACGAAGTAGGGGAGTAATAAAATTATTTTGATTAAAATATATATATATTTATATATATATTTTATTTTTTATTATTTTTATAAATAAAATAAAAATAGGTATTATTATTTAATTTTTAATAACCTTAACCGGGATTGAACCGGTATTTTCAACATGAAGAGATGATGTCGTAACCATTAGACGATAAGGTCTATTTATATATACCATACACAAAAAATAAATCATAAGTATTCTATATATTTTATTTAAGATTTATTCTTACTTCATTGTCCCCCCCCCTCGCGGGGGGGAACTACCCGCGCCCCACGGGGCGCGGGTGGTTCCCTTCGGGAACTACAAATTTATATAACAGGGGGGGGGAGGAAAGATGGTATCTATTATGGAAAAAGTATATTATGTTATATTAGGGATTTGAACCCCAAACCTTTCGATTACAAAACGAACGCTCTACCAATTGAGCTAATATAACTATATTTTTATATGAGATTCAAATACCAATTAAATTAAATAAATGAACAAATATAATAGAAATATTAAATTATATTTCACCTCTTTCATAGATTTATATAGGGTTATAATATATTAATGAATAATAGATTAGATATTATATAGATAACTGATAAATTAGTATTTTTTTATATATATATATAAAAAACCTATTTTATTGATCTGAATTTCCTACTTATCTGAAAGATAAATAGGATTAGATACTTATATTATTTTAGTCTAAAATAATCAGATTATTATCTCATCTTAAGACAACTTCGTATTTTATATGCTTTCAATACTTATTATTTATTAATTTAGCTTATCTACTGTGACTATAATATTAAATATAAATTAATATAGATAATATATATATATATATAAATATATATATATATTATAAAATAATCAATAGATACACCATGGATTAATTCATTCTGATCCTTGCGTACTAAGAATAAGACTTAAGTTGATAATATTACCTATAGTAGATAGGAACCATACTGATTTACATCGTATTTAACCCAACTCACGTTACCTTTTAATTGACGAACAGTCAAACCCTTCTTAGCATTTACAACCAAGAGGATAGGTAGAGTCGACATCGAGGTGGCAAACATAGCTTACAATATCTACTCTTTCGCTATATTACCCTGTTCAATTTATTATTATTATATAAATATTATTACATATTTATTTATCAATTTGTTACCAAATTGTTTAGACTATATCATTATCAAATAAATTTAATATAAACAAATATTTATGAAAAATAAATGAAAAAAGAATATTATTTTTAATTTAAAAAGTTAAGTTGGTAATTTGTATATCATTTGAGGAATTAAATAAGGTTTAATTAAATTATAAAAAATTAAATAACTTAGAGAATCAATATAAATAATTGGTTTATTTTTATTGATTTTTACATAGCAATTTAATTGATATTTATCTCTTAAACCTTTTACTAAAGATTCTACTTCTTCAAAAGTAAAACTTTGTGTATTTAATACAATACTCTTATTAAGAGAATTTTTATTATAATCTCATTTACCTCCATCATCTATAAATCAATAAGCTAAACTTCTAGGTGTTAAATAATTTTCAACTAAATTATTAGAAATTAGTTTTTTATTATTCACAATAAATAAGTTAGCTAATTTATTAAAAGCTTGATGTTTAAAAGTTTGAGCTCCTCATGTAATTACAAGATTACCTAAATGATTAACTCTCTCTTTTTTATGAGGAGATGATAAAATTCATTCATCATATAATAAACATACATGATCAATATAAGCTTTATTTTTTCACTCAAATTGCATACAATATAGTTTACCTTCATCACGACTACGAATATAAGCATCTCCTAAAATTAAACCAATACCTGCTTCAAATTGTTCAGTATTTAATTCAATTAATTGTGATTTATATTCTTTTAATAATTTAGAATTAGGTCCTCGCACCGCGGGGACCCTCCTACGGAAGGTCCTAAATTTATTACTTGATTTTTATTAATATTTTTCATTATTATTTATTTTTTGATTTATTAAAAATCTTTATATATCTTTTGATATTTATTTATATTTGATTTATTCGACATTGGGCGCTCGTGGATGAATTATTGTTAACTCCACTCATCATCTAGTCGTTGAACGTTCTTATAACCGTATATATACATATATAAAAGTTGTTATAAGCTTCGCTGCTTATTGTCCATATAATTTATATGGAGATCTAAGCAATTCACCCAATTTACTTCAATTAATTAATTAATTAATTGAATAATTATATTTTTCAATATAATGGGACAAGTGGGTAATTTATCCCTAGCGTAACTTTTATTCGTTATCAATAACCATTACAATCAGTGTTATTTGTTCATTATGCCATACTTACGTACTTATTTCACTTGTTTGTGTTATAATTGTTGCATAGTTATACCATTATATTAATTTAATACATTTTATTATATAATATAAATTTCTACTAAATAGAAATAATATTATTATTATTGTTTTCTAGACAATTTTACTATACATGATTTTTTCTATTACTAAAATATATAACTTTAAAAAAAAATAAAATTTTCTTTAAAGAAATATATTCCTATTTATAATTAATATATATAATATATATTTTTATTTTTTAAATAATATTATAATTTATATATAGACTTATTCAGATATTATTGCTGAAAATGACGCCCCATCAAAACTACCAATTAGAGATTGTCTCTTATTATTATATTATATATTAATTATATATATATATAATATATACATAATATATAATATTTTATTTAAGAATAATATCTATTAAATAACCTTATAAAAGGTTTTATTAAGATTAGAATTATTATATTATTATAATAAGTATCTCATTTAAATTTAATCAATTACTTAATATTCTGAATATAATATACAATAATTCGATCTATCTAATTACAGTAAAGCTGCATAGGGTCTTTCCGTCACACTATAGGTACACAGCATCTTCACTGCGATTTTAATTTCACTTAGCTTAAAGGGGAGACAGTTGTTGTATCATTACGTCATTCATGCAGGACCATAATTATTGGACAATGAATTTCGCTACCTTAGAACCCTCATAATAAGGCTGCTATTTACTTAAATTTAATAATATTATCATTAAATAATATTATTTATATGTTAAGCATGGAGCAGAGTTCACACCTTATACGTTAACTTATCGTTTATGCAAAGTGCGGTGTTTTTATTAAACAGTTGTACAACCTTGTTTTTAATTATCTCTTTATTGACTAACGTTAGAGCTATTTTTGCCGAGTTCCTTCCCTTTAATTATCTAATTCACCTTAATATTCTCTACTAACATACCTGAGTCGGTATACATTACGGTATAAATTAAAAGTATTTCTTGATCTTTTATAATTTTTTGATAAATAAAAGATGTAATATTTAATTTAGAATTATCCTATCTTAGATTATATTTATATAATTTAATTAAGGGCCGTACTTTTATAGTAAAACCTTATGTTTTAGGTGAAAAGGTTTAACCTTTTTTTCGTTACTCATGTCAGCATTCTCTATTTAATTACTATTTCATCATTTTGTATTTTATACAAAAATACAAAATTATTAAAAATATATTTATATATTTTATTATATATTAATTAAGAATTAATATATTTTTTCATTAAATGTTCTACTACCATATTATTATTATTTAAATTAATAATAATATTTAAATATTCGGTTAAATAATTTTTATTTGTAAAAGATCCGTATATTGTTTATTAATTTTCTTTTTTTATAAAGAAAAATTTATAATATTATATAATAATAATCTTATTAAAAAGATTATATATAGATCAGTGCATTGTTACATGTTCATTAAAAAATGGTTATTGTCAAATCCATTAACTGATTGTATTATAATATTTTAATATTTATTTCACTTATTATTTCATGTAATTAGGAACCTTATATATTAATCTGGGCTGTTTCCCTTTAGATTATTTACCTTATCGCACATAATCTGACTTCTTATAATCATAATTAAACATTTCGAGATCAAATATTTTTGATAAAACTACAATAGTTCCCCTAAATATATTTGTTGCTGTACCGTTCTTTATAATCCGTTGGATTATAATAATTATTATTATAAAAGCTATACTAACATATATTTCGTAGAAAACCAGCTATCTGCAAATCAGATTTGTCTTTCACTACTTACCACAACTCATCAGATGATATTGCAACATCAACCTGTTCGACCGTTTAACCGTCTGGTCATAGTAAGATCATTTGCTTTCGGGTCAATTAATATTAACTTAATTATCCAATATAAAAAAGGAAATATTATCAATTTTTTTATAATTTTATTGATTTTGCTAATATTAATTACTTGCTGACCCATTATACAAAAGGTACATCATTAATATAAAATTTATATCTATGATTACTTATAAAATAACCACTTACATACTTTCCCTTTCGGTACTTATTTTGTTTATTAATAGTATTTAGTTTTAGAACTAGTTTGTCCTATATTCTTACATAATTATATTACATAATACTTATATATAATCCTACCTATCCAACACCCTAAAGGGTGTAGGCGATATGGATTATTAACTATATTATTTTCTCTCACCAATACTCATAATATCTCGGTTGATTTTTTATCCTTAAGTTACTTAGATGTTTCAGTTCACTTAGTATATTTATAATAATTATTTATTTAAATAATTTTTTATGGTTTACCTTAGGTATTAAAATAAATTTATTTATTTATTTATTAGTAACCTAATAACTATTAATAACTTATGTATTCTATGATTATTTCTTTAAATCTATATAATAAATATTTCAAATCTATTATTCATTACTTATATTATAACAAGAATAAAGAGACTTGAACTCCTAATGATTGATTTGAAATCAATAGTTTTACCAATTAAACTATATTCTTTAAATAATTTATTTTTTTATCCTACTTTACTTCGAAATTACCTTACTTCGTTGCCCCCCCCGCAAGGGGGGGGCAACTACCCGCGCACTACGGCCGCGCGGGTGGTTCCCTTCGGCAACTACTCCGTCGTCCCCCCCCCCCCGCAAGGGGGGGGGGAACTATTTTTATTATATTATATTGTTCGAGAGGGGGGTAATTCCCTTTGGGAATTACTTCTAGTCCCACCCACACCCAAAGGGTGGGGGGGACCAATAAAATAGGATAATTAGGGGGGGGGAGAGAGGAAAGAATATTAAAGATAATTATAAGCCCACCGCAGGTTCCCCTACGGTAACTGTATTTCAACTTCGCATTAATTCATAATATTTCTTCTATATAAGATATAATTTATTTATTATATTGTATATAAATAAAAAATATATATATATTAGGATAATATTATGTTTCAACGCGTGATGAGTGATTAGTGCGAAACAGTTAGAATATTCACCGTAACATAATAATTTACGTATTACTAGCAATTCTTTTTTCATATAATCGAATTTCAGATTATAATTCATATTATATATAATATATATATATATTAAAGATTAAAATATTTTATGTTATTAATTATAAAAATTTATCATATAACTTTATTATTATTTTATTATAGCACGTCTATTACCCATATTATAAGGATCATCATGATTTGTCTTAATTCCTTTCATTTTATATAATAATATAAATATTATATATAATTAAATATTATATATATGGAGTTATGTTCGTTAATGAACTTAATCTAAGACCTTGCGGCACGAACTGAAGACAACGATGTAACGCCTGTATAATTATTAATTAAATTAATTTTTATATTCAAAATATGGTAAGATTAGTCGCGGATTATCGAATTAAATAACATGCTCCACTGCTTAAGTCTGTAACCGTCTATTGTCTTGAGTTTCATTCTTGCGAACGTACTCTTCAGGCGGAACACTTACATTTTCATTTATAATTTATTTTAAATAAATAAATTATGGTGTTCATAGTTTACAGCTAGAACTACTCGGGTATCGAATCCGTATTGCTACTCTAGCTTTCGTCCATCAATGTCAGTTAATATTTAATTAATATTTTCACATATATAAGTCTTATAATTATTATAATTATTTCATCTTTACTATTATAATTCTTTAATTAAATTTATTAACTCTAATTTATTTTTAAATAATTCTACGGACCCTTTAAGCCATTATGATTAACGCTAGCCCCCATTGTATTACCGCAGCTGCTGGCACAAATTTTGGTTAGGACTATTAAAATATAATATATAGAATATATTATATCCATAATAATATTATGGTAGTTAATATCATTATTTTCACTATTTAAGGATTTTATTTTTAATCAATTTATATATATATTATTTTTATATATAAATTTATATATATATATTGTTATATATCATCCTAATAAGTAACTGAATCAATCTTTCGATCATTGTTCAATATTCCTCACTGCTGTATCATTTAGATATTGACTATATTTCAAAGTCAACGTGGTCATTATAACTTTAATTATTAACTATGGATCGAAGGCTAGGTTTAACTTTTAATAAACCTACTACCTAAACCATTATAGGCTTGACTATAGACAAATATAATATTTATATTCCTTTTATATATTATTTATATAATATATTTATTAAGCATTTAACTTATTCTATAGTTCTAAATTCCTTATAAATTACTCACGTATACACTACATATTTATTATAATATTTATAATAAACGTTTAATTTGCATGTGTCATGTCCTTATTTAGCGTTTAATCTGAACCAACATCATGTTCTTAATATTTTCTTATTTTTCTATTTTATAAATCTTATTTTTTTTTAAATAAAATTTATTATTATTAATAATTTATTAATAATTATATTATTATTACTTATATAAATATTATAAATATTTAATATTTATTATAATACGGATGGTGTAGGATTTGAACCTACGTAGTTAATTAAAACTAATAATAGCTCAAATATTACACCTTAAGCCACTCAGTCAACCATCCTTTATTTTTTGAAACTAACAGGAATCGAACCTATATTGGTACCTTATCAAAATACTATTCTAACCAATTGAATTATAGTTTCTTAAGTATAATACATCAATTATTTATTGATGATAATATAATATATTATATTTGGAGTTAATGAGACTTGAACTCATATTAAATGCATGCAACGCATTCGTTCTACCAAATTTAACTATAACCCCTTATTTAATTAATACCCACACCCTATTACATCGCCCCCCCCCCCGCAAGGGGGGGAACTATTCTTAAAACTTAATTTTCCAACATTATATTAATATTGATCTTATAAGGCGGAACGACGAATGTAAAAAAACCTACCCGCGCCCCAAAGGGCGCGGTTGGTTAATATACTTTTAATATTCAATATACATATTAATATAAAAACTACCCTTCTTTCAAATATTAATATCACCTACTTCGTCGCTCCCCCCCCCGCAAAGGGGGAGGGGAAACTATAGATATTAATGTAGGAGATTTAATTTATATTATAACATTTCTCATTCTGGTCTTTAAAAGAATTAACAAAAATAGTTCCGCCCCGCCAGCAGGGCGGGCGGGACGATGAAATAGGAGATTTATTAATAATATATTGTTTATGGTAATTATTATTTATTGTTACTTTTATTAAAATAAAGTCCTTAATAGGAATTGAACCTATCTATTCTCATTAACAGTGAGATGCTTTAACCGATAAGCTATAAAGACTATTTTTTTAGAATAACCCATTACACCATCCCGGGGGGGTAATTACAAAAAATAAATAATGTGGGTTATCGATGAAGGGAATAGGAATTGAACCTATGAAGGTAGAAACCATTGAGTTTACAGCTCAACTCCAATTACCAACATTGGAAATCCCTCCTTTTTAATTATATCACCCGCCCCCCACGGGGCGCGGGTAGAATTCAGTTCCCTTCATGGGAACTGAATGGAGTATATGTATAATATATTAAAAAATTAATAATGAAATATATATGAAATTTTAAATATATTATTCCTACTTCATTGTCTCCCCCCCCCCCCCGGGATGGGGGGGCTATCGGATTATGAAAGGATTATTTATATGAAATAACCTTCTAGTGGAGGTTAATATAAACCCCGACGGGTTTATTATTTATTACTTATATATAATATTGAAATATAAAATATAAGATAGTAAAAAAAGGTAGAAAGAAAAGACTTATAAAATAGAGAGGAACCCCTCCCGCGCAGCGGGGAGAGGAATAGAATATTATTAATTTTTATTTTAAGATTTTTCTACTTTTAATTCCGTTTCTTTAGGTTGGAATAAGTAAAAAAGAGGGGTAGGTGATAAATAATAAGTATATTATTTAATAAATTAAATATAATTTAATTTAACTTTAATATTATATTTACCATTTTTATTAACATTAGACATATTAGATAAATTATGATTAGCAGGAATATAATTTAATTTATATTTATTATTAATATTACTTCATAAATAATTTTTATTACGGAAAGTACCTACTAAAATTTTTTGTGTTTCAGATCTAGAAATAGATTTACTTGTTGATAATCTACCATTAAATGTAATAGATCAACCTGTTAAATATTTAAACATTAAAATATTTATAGGGATATTATAAATATCTATATTATTATAAATATTATTAATATTTAATTTTAAATTATTATTATTATTATTTATATTATTAATAATATTATTATATTTTAATTTATTAATATATTTAATATTATTAATATAATTTATAGAAATAAGTTGATCATTTAATTTAGGAATAGTATTATTTAATAAACGTGAATATTCATTTTTAATACCATTATTATATTTATTAATATCTCCTATGCTAATACATTTACTAAAAATATCACTATTTAAATAATTATATGATAATTTAATAGGTTCAATTGTTACTTTTTTATTATAATAATAACTTAAAATTTTACTTAATTTAGGAATAGTATTATTTAATAAACGTGAATATTCATTTTTAATACCATTATTATATTTATTAATATCTCCTATGCTAATACATTTACTAAAAATATCACTATTTAAATAATTATATGATAATTTAATAGGTTTACTAGTAATAATATTTTTTATAAAATTAACATTATTTATATTTAATTTTAATGTTATAAATTTATATAATAATTTTTTTAATAATTTATCTTTTATAGTATTTGTAATTTCTAAATTATTATTATAATTATAAATTTGTGTTAGTCAATTATTTATATTATTTAAATGTTGTAATTTATTACCTTTATTATTTAATTCATTTATATATTTATTAATATTTTTATTATTAATAATATTTTTTGATAATCTATTTTTATTTAATTCTAATAATAATGTTTTTAATAATAATTTATTATTATTATTTATATCTAATTTATTAATTACCATCATAAAAGATGACGAAGTAATTAATAATTTTAATAAATTTATATTTTCTACCATTGATTAATTTATTTATCTTATTCAATTATATAATATAATTAACATAATTTAATAAAAATTATGTAACCTTCCCTATATACTTATTAAATTTATAAAAAAAAGTAAGAAATTTATCATTACATAAAGGTAATAAGAGTCTTTAGAATAAGGAAAATATATCTTTAATATCTATTTATCTTTCATTTTTATTTATAAAAGAATAATATTTAAGATTAATAAATACTACGAGTTGTTAAAGAAATCAACCCCATCCAAAAAAGGGGTAGGAAATAATTTCCCTTCATAAATATAATGAAATAAACAATGAATCAACGAAGTAAGAATAACCTTAAATATATAAAATAGAAAATATATTATATTATTAATTGTATCAAATATATATATATATATTTGATATATTATTATGTAGTTTTATATATACTTGTAGAAGGAATTGAACCTTTCATTATTTATTTATGAGACAAATGTTTTAACCGTTAAACTATACAAGTTAATTTATTTAATAACATCCCCCACAACATAATATATATTATGCGGTTCTAGTTATATTTATAAGCTAAACCCCCCCGGCCCATGATATGATTATGGTCCCTCTACTTCGTCGTTCCCCCTTTACATGGGGGGAACTAACATTATGTTAATGTGGGAGGGGCAACTATTAAATACGAGTAGGGTGAATACTGAGAATCGAACTCAGATTAAACGCGCCACAAGCGTATTTTCTACCATTGAAATATATTCACCTATTACATCATTACATCTATTTTATTTTATTGATAATTAATATTACCATTATAATAATAGATAAATTTTCCTCCTAATTATATTTGTTATGGGATCAATAAATAAATTAGGTAAACCTACTATGTTAAAAATTAGAGAGGGAAAGAACAATTTTATTTAAATAGGTTATGGTAGGATTATATTTATTAATATTTAATATCCTATAGGAATTGAACCTATATAATTAGATCCGTATGCTAATATTTTAACCATTAAATTAAGGATATTATTTATTAAATCGGAAAATATGAGATTTGAACTCATAAGAATAATAATTCAATTACTTAGCAAATAATCTACCTTGCCTAATGGTGAATTTTCCCGAATCTAATCAGACTTGCACTGACATCCTCCATCGTGACAAGATGGGACTTTACTATTAAGCTACAGATCCATTAATAATTAATATTATTTTTATAGGTAGCGAGAATTGAACTCGCATTCAATGTTTGGAAGACATCCAGTTTACCAATTAACTTATACCTATTATATCAATATACTTATACATCCTTTATAATCTTCTATAATATTATATAAATTATAAATATAATATCATATAAATTATATATATATTATAAAAATATATATAAAACATATTACATTAGTTAAATTATTATAAAATAATTATAATATAATTATAATTAATATAAATAAATATATTTAACAACTTCCCTTATTTTATAGAGATAATAAATATATAAAAAATTATATCCCGGCTGTGGTCCCTACCCCCCTCCGGGGGGTGATTATATTAAATTGAAAACTAGTAGATAAAAATCTTATAAAGATAAAATTATATAATAATAATAAATATTATTATTACTTATAAATAGTATACTCTCTCCATGAGTTGAACATGGAATCCTAATATTAGAAGTATTATGCTTTAACCATTAAGCTAAGAGAGTTTAATTAATAAATATCCATAGAACATTAAATAAATTATTATTAATAACAATTAATAAAATATTATTATCTACTTTGTTAATTCCCTTTCCCCCAATTCTTATTTTCATCATTCTCCACCACCCCCACCCATCCGAAGGTCCCCCCCCCCCTATAAACGAAAAGGAAGATAATATAATAAAAATAGGGTAGTTCTCCCCCCCCCCCTTGCGGGGGGGCGACGAAGTAGGGTGGAGACCTATCAAGGTCAGGTAATCTAACAAGGGGTAATGTGATAGTATAATGAAATAAGATAATATTATAAATATTAAATTATATATATATATATATATAATTTTTTATATTTATACTTCTATAAACCCTATTTCGTTATTCTCTACGTTATTAAAAGCTGCTGACCCTTATCACTATTTTATAATAGGGAAAAGTTATAAGAATAGCTGGAATCGAACCAAGCATGGGTTGCTTAAAAGACAACTGTTTTACCATTAAACAATATTCTCTCATTAAATAGATTATTACATACTTCCTTACCTTTACCAACATTCTTCCTTCCACATCCCAGATATGTAGTTTGCCCCCCCGCAAGGGGGGGGGCAATGAAGTAGGAATGTATATATAATAATAAAAGTTTTTTAGGATACCCATCAGCCTCACCTGAACAATATAATATAATATAATATAATATAATATAATAAAAATAGGGTAGCCCCCTACGGAGTATAGAACAGCATGGTAATATATAATTTGAACCGGTTTGATTCGAACAAACAAACTCCAAACTCAAATTTTGGTGACTTACCTATTAGTCTACGATTCATTAATTTAAATAATAATACTATTCTCACTGATACATAGTTATATCTTTTGCAAGATCCCGTTGTCACTTCTTCACCTAAATAGACCTCTATTTCATCGTCCCGCCCCCCCCCCCCTGCGGGGGGGGAACTATTTTTATTATATTAAATTGGAAACCATTCTTATTGTTTCATTCCCTAAAGGGAATAAAACTGACAAGGGTAATGAAGTAGGGTTATAAAAACATACAATTACTCCGTCGTTACCACATTAATATAATGTGGGAATGGAACTACCTGCCTCCCTTTGAGAGGTGATATATAGTTTAATGAACAAGTTATTAATTAATATATATTAATGTATATAGAATTATAAACCATTGGATAAAATCAATAAAATATTAATATCCAATAAATATATATACATATTAAATATTATACATGAATTAAAATATAAATAGGTTACTTTAGATAACCAACCTGCACCACCCTACTTCGTATCCCGCGCCCACGGCCGCGCGGGTGGTTCCCTTCGGGAACTACTCCGTCGTCCCCCCCCCCCCCGCAAGGGGGGAACTATTTTTATTATATTGTTTGGGTGGGGCTGGAAGTAGGGTATATTATAAATAATATGCTATTTGAAGGACTTGAACCTTCATACAATAAAGTAATACATCTTAAGAGTATCGTGTCTACCAATTCCACCAAAATAGCTATCGAAGATGGCCAGCCCTTTGAAAAAGGGCTAGCTTTTTATACTTAAAATGCCACCACATCCGAAGGATGTGGTAGCTATAGTAAATGACTACTCACCCCAAAGGATGTAAGTAGCTTTTTTATTATTAATTTCCATTTATATTTATTAATTATTTTTTTTTATAATATTATAAATATTACTTTTAATAAGATTAGTAGCTATCGAAGATGGCCCCCACATCCGAAGGATGTGATAGCTATTTCACTAAATAAATAATCTTTGGTAATTTACTTCATCGTCCCCCTTACGGGGGGCAACTACTCTAATATAATATATAATTAAAATAAAATTAACAATAAAATAAGTATAGAAATAGTTTTATAATTATATATTTTTTATAATAAGTTTCGTTCTCTTAATAAGACAATAGAATAGAAAAATAATATTATTATTACTTATAAAGCATTGATTTAGAATAGATGCTTTATATTATAGATTAAGGTAATTTATAATATTTTTATAATTTAAATGTATAATATTATAAAGAAAAATAAAATGATATAGTAATCCCTGACCCACCTCATAAATGGGGTTATCGTAGTTTCCCCTCAAGGGAGTGATCACGAAAGTATAAGATATAAATTAATAAGAATATTATCAAAATTAAAATATTATTTAATTATTTTTCAAGATATATTTAAAAATATTTGTCCATTATTTAAATATTCAATATATTGACAAGTAACAAAAATATTATTAATTAAATTATTAATATTAATTTAAGTAATTTTATTTTTTTTTTCTTAAACACCTCATCAGTAAAATACAATATATAAGAATAATCAAATAATATCTAAAACATGTAAATATAAAATAGTTGTTTCATATCCAACATGGTGTGCAGATGTTAAATGATAATTTCTCATTCTTCAATAATTAATAGTTAACATAACAATTAACATAACCATATGTAAGAAATGTAAACCAGTACCAGCATAGAATACTGAACCATATACACCATCAGTAATAGTGAAAGCAGCATTAGTATATTCAATATATTGACAAGTAACAAAAATAATAATTAATCAAAGTGTAATTAATAAACCTAATAATGCATTTTTTCTATTACCTTCAATTAAAGCATGGTGACTATATGTAATAGTAGCACCTGATGCTAATAAAATAATAGTATTTAATAATGGTAATTCTGTAGGTTGTACAGCTTCAATACCAACAGGAGGTCATACACCACCTAATAGTACATCAGGACTCATAGCTGAATGAAAGTAAGCTCAGAATAAACTAGCAAAAATTAATACTTCTGAAACTACAAATAATAAGAAACCTAAATTAATACCTTTTCTTACTGCAATTGTATGATCACCTAAATATGTTGCTTCAGCAATAATATCTCTAAATCATAATAGAGAACTAGCTAGTAATACAAATAAAGCTAAATATACTAAATTCATATCACCAATATAACCATGCATTGTTAATGCTAATGATAATGCTAATGATAATAATGCAAATGATACCATAATTGGTCATGGTGATGGAGCTACCATATGAAATGGGAATTGTTGATGTCTACTTCTTTCTAAATGTGTCATTTATTTTTTTTTTATTTTTAACTTTAATATTTATAATATAAATCTTTTTAATATTATCACCCTACTTACTCAAAAGATACTAAAACCCTAAAGATATCGGAAGACCAATGAATATAGGAATAACTACTTCGTTGTTCCCACATTAATATAATGTAAAGCGGGGGTGAATTAGAGTATAATATAAATATAATTTTTTTTTTATATATAATTTAAACTTATTAACATTAATTGTTATAATTCTTTTATTTACCTAATAAAATAATAGTATTTAATAATATCTCTAAATCATAATAAATATTTAATATATAAACCCCCCTTTGGGGAGGGAGTAATAATTTATATTATTTTAATCATCCACATTTTATAAGGAATGTTATTATATAATAAAATATAATATATATATAATTAGGAAATATAGGATTTGAACCTATAATCTTTCGTGTGTAAAACGAACGCTATACCAATTAAGCTAATCTCCTTTTTTAATAATAATTAAGGAGACGAAGAGAATCGAACTCTTTATGAATAGATTTGCAATCTAACAATTTAACCTTTAAACAACATCTCCTTTAATAAATAAAAATATATATATTAGTCATATTATAATATTATCCTATTTCATAAGACCTATTTTATTTTTATTATATTGTTGAAGTAAGCTGGAGGATAATATATTGAAATTTAATTAGAGTAAATAATAATTATATTACTTATATTTCCTACTTAAGAAATTTCTTCTACTACTCCGTCATTCTCACATTAATATAAAGTAGTTCCCGAAGGGAACCACCCGCGCCCCTAAGGGGGGAGGGACAACGAAGTAGTTCCCAAAGGGAACCACCCACGCCTTAGCCTTAAGGGTGGAACGGCAAAGTAGGGCGAAACGTAACTATAAGCAAAACAGATTAAATAAAAAAGTAATATATATATAAGTAAATAAATAAATTTTATTATCTTTTAAGATAACCTCTTACAAAGTTACCCAATAATTTTTATTTTTAATAAAATACCCATCGAAAAGGTGGGTGTGATAGCCTAATAAATATCTATATATAATTAAGTAGATAATAATTATATAAATTATATATTATTATATATGGCTTATATATATGACATGTCTTATTTCATAGATTACTACTTCGTCGTCCCCCCCCCCCCTTAGGGGGGGAACGACTTATATAAGATAACTTACAAATAATAGGAGGGGTTAAAATAGTAAATATAATTTAATCGGTAGAATATATGTTTTTAGGTGCATAAGATCTGAGTTCAAATCTCAGTGTTTACATAATATTGCCCTTAATGAGAATCGAACTACATGTAGGTAAATCTTCAGTTTACTGCTTTACCACTAAGCTATAAAGGCTAAAAAAAAAGTATTTTTATTAAAAATACCATTATATTTGAAGGGTGTGCTAACCTTCGATTGGCTAATTCCCTTTGGAGATTAAACTCATCCGTAGGTTGATTTCCTTTTGGAAAAATTAAAATCTTCGAATCATGATCTTGGTCTTTAAGACCAAACTTACTTTTTAAGAATATAATTTTACTACCCCCTCACCCTACTTCATCGCCCCCCCCCCCGCAAGGGGGGGGGGGGAACTACCCGCGCCCCACGGGGCGCGGGTGGTTCCCTTCGGCAACTACTCCGTCGTCCCCCCCCCCCGCAAGGGGGGGGGGAACTATTTTTATTATATTATATTGTTCGAGTTGGTGGGTGGTTCCCTTTGAAAAAAAAGGAGGGGGGATTACATTAATAAAATAGTTAATTATAAAAGATTTATTTTTCTTTATAAAATATATATAATATATATATATATCGTAATATATTACTTATAGTACCCAGTAATTTTTATTTAAATATAATAAAATAATGGATTGTGAGTGTAGAATATTATTAAATTTATATTTGGGGTTATTATTATTTTCAACAATTAATTATTGTTCATTTAATCATTCTAAGAATTTAGGTAATGAAACAGCTTCAATTTTAATAGGCATCATACCATGATTTACTCCACATAATTCTGAACATTGACCATAGAATACACCTTCTCTTTGAATTAAAGCTGATACTTGATTTAATCTACCAGGAGCAGCATCAATTTTAATACCTAAACTAGGTACACAGAAATCATGAATAACATCTGCTGCTGTAACAACAAATCTAATATGTGTATCAACAGGTACAACAACTGAAGCATCAGTATCTAATAATCTTAATTGACCATCTTCTAATAATTCATCAGGAATAACATATGATTCAAATTCAACAGTTTCTCCATTATCATTAATAAAATCTGAATATTCATATTTTCAATATCATTGTAAACCAATAGCTTTAATAGTCATAGCTGGTGAAATTACTTCATCACATAAATATAATAAAATGAATGAAGGGAAAGCAATAATTAATAATACTACAGCTGGGAAGATAGTTCAAATAATTTCAATTACTTGACCATGTTTAATATATTTATATGCAATAGGATTTTTAGAATATGTTTTTACAATTGTAAATAATAATCATGATACTAATCCTAATACAATTAATAAATAAAACATAATATTATCATGTAATTCTAAAATACCTTCTTGATTAGGTGTAGCAGAATCTTGAAAATAACAACCATAAGGTGTTGGTACATCGTTATAAATAACGTTTAAAATATTAAAATACATATTTAACATAACTTTTATATTATATAATTAGACTTTTGTGTCTATTCTTAAAAAAAATATTATTACTTATATATAAATAATATATATTATAATATTATTATTAATTTTGTTATTATTAGATTAATTAACTTCCGTATAATAATAAGAATGAAATCATTAAACAGAATAATCCTGTAGCTTCACTTAAGGCAAATCCTAAAATAGCAAATGGGAATAATGTATCTTTTAATGATGGGTTTCTTGATACACCGTTAATTAATGCAGCGAATACGATAGCAATACCAATACCTGCTCCTAATAATCCAATTGTTGAGATACCTGCTCCAATATATTTAGCGGCTAATACTAATTGCATATTATTTTTATATTTAAAGTATTAAACTTTATTATTATAATATAATCATATATAATTTTATTTATTAATATATCACCTTGCTAAGTCCTCCCCCCGAAGGGGGGATGATGCTAAACACTACGACCCAGTAGGAATTAATATTATAAAATTATATATATAATGATTTATTATTTATTGTATATTTTATTTATATATATTATTTATTTTTATAATAGAATAATACCCCCCCTACATATGTTTATAATAACAAGGAGGGGAAGTTAAATATATTTATTTATTTAAATAATAAATTCAAATAAATAATGTCCCTACTTCGTTGTTCCTCACCCACCTTTGGATAAGACGACGGAGTAGGTAGGTTGGTAGGAATCTATAAAATAAGAAAATTCTTATAAGATTATATAGATATTAATAATAATAATTTATTATTACTTTTAATTAAATATTAATTAATTAATAATCTTGGGTATAATATATTATACCTAATAGGTTCCAACTTGTCGGAAACAATT